ATAGAAAGCCCCAAGGGCGCCATATTCTAGGAGCCCAAACTATGTGATTGAATAAATCCTCCTCTATCTGTTGCGGGTCGAGGACTCCTTCCCCTTCTTCAAACTCCGATTCATATCTTTCATAGAGAAATCTCTGATCAACGATAGAACAAGATCCATTTTGAATCATAGTTAAGGGATTCCTTGGTTCGGGCCGAAGAAGCAATGTAACTCGATCATTATCAAACTGACTGCAATCTTTTTCTGTCCGTGAGGATCCCACCAGAGCGCCTTCTACTTCTAATAGGCCATGAACTAGATCAGAATCATTCTCAACGAGTCTATAAGAAGTTATCCCATTTTTTTCATTAGGTCCCGGTATAGACCAAAGATCTTGAGCGACCGATCCGGCAGAACAACTCAAAAGATAAAGAAGTATCGTTAATCTCTTCATGCTTGTTCCAAGTTCGAAGTACCATTTGTACAAATAAGAATCCCCCTCGTTACATGATTTCTTCTTCATATAGATAGATATAGGATCTATGGAGCCATTACTTAGAAGTACATTTTGTGAAAAAGCCCGTCCTACCTGATAGAAAAGGATCCCATGATCCTGAACCGATCTTATCTGAGATCGCAAATCCCACGTTTGTCTATGAAGAGCAGATCTAATTATATTCGTGTCTATCATAGATTTCTTTTGTAGAATACTAAGAGATAGGGCCTCATTGGTAAGTGCTACAAGATCTCGTACATTGGAACCCATAGTTATGGACCCGAATCCATTAGTATGGAACATTTCCTTTTCCAAGTGAAATCCCCTAGTATATGAAAGAGTGAAAAAGTGCTTTCGTTGTTGTGGAATAAGAAGCCTTCGTATTTTAATGCATGTATTTAATTTATTCGGAGCGATTAGAGCGGGATCTACTTTTTGGGGAATATGAGTCGAAGCAATAACAAGAATATTTCTAGTGGAACATCTTTCACAATCCCTGGAGAGATAGTTCACTAATAAACCGAGGGATAAGTCATTCGACTCATTCATATCCAGATCATGAATGTTTGGAATCCAAATTATGCAAGGAGACATTGCTTTTGCTAATTCGAATTGAAGGGTGATAAAAAATCGGTCTATTTCCGGAATCATATCCCTAGGTAGCACATCCTTCATAGTTATAAACTTCAGCTCCCTATCAAGGTCACGGTCGAAATCGTCACTATCATCACTATCGTAACTATAGTAACTATCCTGACTATCGTTACTAGGTAAAAGACTGTAAATGGTACCCTCTCTATCATCAAAGATGTTCTCTTCACTATCATCAATAGGAAAACCCTTAGGATCGTTATCCAGGAACTTGTTCAGAGATACTGTAATGAAAGGAACATAAGAGTTTGTCGCTAGGTATTTGACCAAATAGGATCTTCCAGTTCCTATCGAACCTATCACTAAAATACCCCTAGGAGGGGGTAGGGCTAAGCGGAGCGAAAAGGGTTTCCCATAAGATGGGAAATCAAAACTACTAGCCCCACACGGGGTTTGTGAATAAGTGATTGTCTGATAATGAGCTAGGAATATCCGTCTTTCTGCTAAGCAGGATGTATTGAACTCATAATTCATTAGATTTTTTTTATGAATGTCAATTAAGTATCGTAAGTAAATTGTTCCCGGTTGTTCAATCATTTGATAACCTGAGTTATTCTTTGATAACTGATCACTATGAGTCAGACTCAATAGAATTTGATCAATCCTTTTTTCTGTCGTTAAGGTAGAGAACTGAACCAAGAATTCTCTTTCTTTATCAGCAATCAAATCACTGTTCGAGATCCAGGATTCTATTTTATCATCAATCCAATCACTATTGAAGTTTTTTCTTTTTCTTATCAAGGAATAGAGCGCTTTACTTGTATGACTTAGATGTCTCGTATTTCTCGAAAAAGCGATTCGATTGATGGGATTTGGTATAATACTTAGTAGATCCATGAGATTAAAATCTTTCTTCTTCGAACGTATGGATTTGACCCCAGAAGCGGGACCACTACCCCATAGCATGTTGCCGCCAGAAGCAGAACCTCGTCTTTCTTCTAGAAAATTTCCTAATTGTTCCAGAGCAACTAGAAAGAGATTCTTTAACCAGAAAGAATTCAGTTCCGATGTAGGATACCTATCCAGAAGTTTTTGCAACTCAATCATATATGATGGAATCATGAAAGATTTGACCTGTTCGAACTCTGTCTGTAACTCACTATAGGATCGAGAAACAAAGAGAAGATGTGTATGAATGATATATCCAGTAACAAGAAGAAGGAAAAGGATTGAATAGAGGAACTCCCTAATATTTAGCGATCTCAGATGTGTCGATGTCAATGGTGACTCATTATTTCGAGGAAGAATTTCTTCACACAGAAGATTATGTAAACACTTACTCGAAATCTCACTTATAAGATTCCATTGTGAAAGACACAATTTTTTCTTAAGAATTCGCCATAATATATCTGATCCATGCATAATATCATGAAAAATGGATATACATTTTTGAAATCTTTTACTGCTACTTAGTATCGGCACTAGGTCTGAAAAAGTATCTAAAAAGATAAATTTTAGATATTTGTGCCCTGTCGAGGTAAGGAACCATGGTATATATGGTTGGAATCGATTCAATTTTGAGAGAGTTGAAAAAGCACTATCTATTTGAAATGTTCTATACATCTGCCCTTTCTCAAGGGATTTTTTTAGACAAGGACTACCTTTTTTCCTCTTTTCGGACGGTAAATATTTCTCAAAATATGGAGTGTGAATCAAACCCATGTTTGAATTGAAATTGAGATACTGATGCAAGTTCTTCCCTTCTGAATCGGGTAGATTCATATCTGAAAGAGGTCGACAATCAGTTTTTTCAAAATGAACTCTTTCTTCCTCTGTTAGAGGTGTTCCAGAAATGTCTGCGATCGAGTAAATAGCTCTACGAACGAGTGGATCGGATCGAATTGGAAAATGGAAAGATTTGTACAAGTTATATCCTTCGTCACCACTTTGCGGAAAATCGTTAGGTATCAATATGTTAGATACCTGTAACTCCATTGGTGAAATAGTATCTCTCTCCAAAAAAGCATGTTTTTTTTTACCGCCGCACAAAGAAAAGATTTTGTTGTGACTGAACAAGATATTGAGGAATTGTCCATACGTAAAATCATGGTTCTTAATACAGGCCCTTTCCACATAAAAAGAGAATATTTTGTTACAAGAGAAGGAGGAGAGATATCGATTATTCAAGAATCGAAGTCGATTTGCTTTATAAAAAGAGGATATCAATGAACTTCTATGAAACGGTTTCACGGGATTCAACCAATTGTCTTGATCGTGGGATATAATTGAGAAATAGGAATCCGTGTTATAAAAAGATTTCCTGCGATTCTTTCTAGTATGGAATGAGTCAATCATCCTCTTTTGTATCTTCTTGAACAAAAATGGTGATATTCTTCCTCCCAATAATTTCGATTTTTGGGAAGTATCATAGTCATCCAATAAGAAGGTTTTCCTTTTTTTCAAATGAACGATTTGAAGACCTATTGATTCTAACAACTGATTACACAGTGGATCATTCGGACCTTTCCATTCATAGATATGGATCTCGGACCTATGAACGGGGCTACTCCCGAAACTCACAAAGAAAACAGGAAGTGAGTTAGACAAAAAGAGAAGAAACTTGGACAAAAAGAAACAAAGTGACTTAGACAAATCTTTTTTGTCGATAACCTCAGACCAATGAATCGAATATTGATTAATACGTAATCGATCGAACACTACTTGAAAACGGCTATTCTGCTCAGAAAGAAAATGGTCCAAATTTTCCTGGAAATTCTTGCTCCCATTGGACCATTTGTATCTATATGCATTAGGATCCCTATTAATAGATCTATCGGTTCGAGAAATCAAAAGAAAAGGATCGAACCATTTCGTCTGACTCTTTTTCAAATTTGAGAAATGTTGGTTGATCGTGTATTTCATTATAGTTCTATCATTCAGAGTCTCATTTTCTATTTGATACCTTTGAATTCCAAATTCGAAGTTGCGATTGAATCGATTCCAGACATTTCTTATGTACCCATAGGTACTATATTGGATTTGAATCAGATTTCGGATCAATCTATATTGATTGACTGCCTCCATTATGTTGTTGCTGGTAAATACGACTATTTTTTGTTTTGGATCTTCCAAATCATTCCCGCAACAGGTCTGGACACATTTTTTTATGATCCTTCGATAAAAAGATTCATTCTCTTCATAAAAAAGGGGAGGTAGAACCAATAAAGATTTCTTTTTTGATTCATTCCTGGAGTTTTTTACCTCATTTAAGAATTGTTTTTGATCCAATCCGAAAGAATCAATAGAAAAAGAAAATCTCTTATGATACACCAGATCAGGCTCGGTTATTGAGAGATTGAATAGATCTGCCATTTCTTGAAATCTCTCTTCTGATTCAAAATCGTGGTCTAACATGTATTCCCCCCTGTTCCGGTCATGGAATAGATGAAAGAAACCAAAAAGTGGATTTTTGTTCAAGAATGAAATCGTATTGGAACTGTCAAGTTCATCCTTCGGAACCATATCACATCCTGGATCGGATGCAATAGGATGAATTGAGACAGTCTTTTGTAAATATATGATCATCTTGACTATATTTACTATTTCTTTCTTTTCTGATCGCCTAGAAAAAACAAAAGAAAGATCTTCTTCTTTCTTAAAGAATTTCTGATCTCTAGTGGACCTCTCAGTAGGATTTAAATCCAGATGAAGTTCTGACCATCGGTCAGAGAAAAAAGAACGATTGTCTTTTGTAGGATTCCCTAGAAATTCTTCGATTTCTTCCGGAAGAACCCGATTATTCTCTTTCGGATCCAGGAAAGATCTCTCAGAGATCTTTTTTCCTTTTGGAAGATACAGGAGCGGAACAATCAACCTATTGATATTGGAAGAATCTTTTGAGTCTTCCAATCTATCATTGCTAGGTCCAATGAAA